ATAACATTTATATATATATATATATATATATATATATATATATATATATATATATATATATATATATATATATATATATATATATATATATATATATATATATATATATTTATATATATATTAAATATTTATATATTTATATATAAATATATTAATATAACATTTATATATATATATTAAATATATTAAATATATATATATATATATTTATGTATATATTAAATATTTATATATTTATATATATAAATATATATACATGTATATATAAATTAAATATTTATATATATATATATATAAATATTATTTTTAAAAAAAAAAATTACCTTTCTACATTGTTATATAAACATTATACATTATGTTTTAATAAAAATAATATAAATTGTTATTTAAGCGGCGAGTGAATAAGTATGTTATTTTTAAGTCTTCAGATTAAAAGTTTTTTTGCTTTGGGGTTTCAGAAAAATCTGGATTAAATGCAAGTTTTGGCGGGAGAAATTTGTATTTAGATAATTGGGTTGGTTTAAATGGCAGTAGTTAATATTAAATATTCGGGGGGCCGAGATTTAGTGGGGTTAAATTAGTGCAAACAAAATTTGTGCCAGCAGTTGCGGTTATACAAATTGTGCAGTGAAATTTTATTGGGAATAGTTAATTTGTGGGGTATATAAATTGATGAGGATTTATTGGGTGAAATTTTAAATTTTTTGTTTGTATGGGAATATGTTAATGAAGCTAGCAAATTTTAATAAAAACTAGGATTAGATACCCTATTATAAAAATTAATGTATAAAACCTTAATTATTAAAAGTTAAGTTCTTGAAAATTAATAAAGATGGCGGTATTTTAGTCTATTCAGAGGAATCTGCCCTATAATTGATATTCCACGATTTAATTTACTTAGGGTTTTAGCTTATATATCGCCGTAGATTGAGTATTTTTTATGAATTAAAATATTCATAGATTTTAAGGAAAGGATATCAGGTCAAGATATAGTTTATACCTAAGAAAGAGGTGGATTACATTATTTTTATTTTTGGTTAGTTATTTGAAAAGGTAACTATAAATTGGATTTGAGGGTAATTTGTTATTAAAATTTTTTATATGATTGTAGCTCTAAAATATGTACATATCGCCCGTCGCTTTCACTATAAAGTGAAATAAGTCGTAACATAGTAGATGTACTGGAAAGTGCCTCTAGAAGGGCAAGCTAAAGCTTTGAAAGAAGCGTTTTAGTTACATTAAAGAGATTGTTTTATAAATATAGTTTGAAGAATAAATTATCTATATGTAGAAATTGGTTTATTTGTAAATAAAGTATTATGATTTCTAGTAAAATTATTGAAAAAATATTTATAGGGATAGGGAATTAGTATTGTGAAAGAATATTTTTTTATTTTGAAAGAAAAACTTGCATTTTGTACCTTGTGTATCAGGGTTTATCTAAAATTTATTATGGATTTAATTTTCTCGAATTTAAAAGAGCTATTTAGTTAAGAATTTTATTGTGGCATAAATATTTTAAATATTTAAATAGTGGTTAGATGTTAGTCGATTTTAAATGTATCTAGTTTTTTAAGAAATAGATTTAATTTATTTTTATTTAAATATTTTTTTATTTTTTTAATGGAATGTTTTATTAAAAAAGATGGGTTTAGGGTTGAGCTTAGATCCTTAATTATATAATATTTTTATTTGTTCAATTAACTAGGAGGATTTAAAGTTTCTGCTTGGGTGATTTATATCTTATTTAATTTTTTATTATGATTTTTTAATAGGGTGATTTATGTTTTTTATTAAAATTTGGATATAAATTTTATTTATTCAGTAAAAATGATAAAATTAGTATAGAAAATTTTATTTATTTGTTTGTTTAATAGATTTTTTCAAGGAATTAGGCAATCTTATTTTCCACCTGTTTATTAAAAACATGTCCTTTTGATTATAATTTAAGGTCTAACCTGCCCAATGATTGAAATTAAATGGCCGCGGTATTTTGACCGTGCAAAGGTAGCATAATCATTAGTTTCTTAATTAGAAGCTTGTATGAAAGGTTGGATGAGAAAATTTCTGTCTCGATTAAAATTTTTAGAATTTTATTATTTTGTAAAAAGGCTTAGATGTTTATAAAAGACGAGAAGACCCTATAGAGTTTAATAATTTTATTTGAAGTAGTGATTGGTATATTTTTCTTTATTTTTTAAAAATATTTGATTGGGGTGATTGAAATAATTAAAATAACTTTTTTTAGGTTTTTTCATTAATAGATGAATAGTTGATCCTTAATAAAGATTAAAAGAAAAAATTACCTTAGGGATAACAGCGTAATTTTTCTAAAGAGTTCTTATCGAAAGAAGAGTTTGCGACCTCGATGTTGGATTAAAATTAAGGTTTGGTGAAGAAGCTGAATTATTAGGTCTGTTCGACCTTTAAAATTTTACATGATCTGAGTTTAGACCGGTGTGAGCCAGGTTGGTTTCTATCTTTATAAAAAATAATTTTTTTTAGTACGAAAGGACCAAAAATATATTACATTAATTTAACTTGGAATTTTATTATTGCTTTGGCAGAATAGTGTAATAGATTTAGGATCTTTTAATGTAGTTTATGGAACTATAAGTAATACTTGATGGTGGGTGATCTGGTTTTAATAATATTATCTAATTTAATCCAGATTGTTTGTGTTTTGGTTGGTGTTGCTTTTTTAACTTTATTGGAGCGTAAAGTTTTAGGGTATATTCATATACGTAAGGGGCCTAACAAGCTCGGAATTGTTGGTTTATTTCAGCCTTTTGGAGATGCAATTAAATTATTTACTAAAGAGCAGTCTCTGCCTTTTAGATCAAATTTGGGTATCTTTTATTTTTCACCCTTGGTTAATTTTTTCCTTGCTATTTTGCTTTGATTAGGTATTCCCTTTTTTTCTAAGAATTTAAGTTTTAATTTGTCATTTCTTTTTGTTGTTAGGGTAATAAGTTTGGGGGTCTATTCTATTATTTTTGCTGGGTGGTCTTCTAATTCTAGTTATGCAATATTAGGGAGTCTTCGTTCAATTGCTCAAATGATTTCTTATGAAGTAAGTTTAATTTTAATTTTATTGTCTTTTTTGTTTTATGTTTTTAGATTTAGGTTAATAGAATTTTCTTATTATCAGAGGGGATCGTGATTTTTTTTTAGATTCTTTTTTTTGGGGATTATATTATTAGTTTCTTTTTTGGCAGAGACAAATCGTTCTCCATTTGATTTTGCTGAAGGGGAGTCTGAATTAGTGTCTGGGTTTAATGTTGAATATAGAAGAGGCGGATTTGCTTTAATTTTTTTGGCTGAGTATGCTAGAATTTTATTCATGAGGATGTTTAGCTCATTAGTTTTGTTGGGGGGTTCTTTAGATTCCTTTTTTTTTTTTATTCAGGTTTCTTTAGTAGCCTTTTTTTGATTATGGGTTCGTGGTAGGTTACCACGGTATCGTTATGATAAATTAATATATCTGGTGTGAAAGTGTTATTTGCCTATTTCTTTAATAATATTGATGTTTTATGTGTCTTTAAGACAAGGGTTTGTTGTAATAAGTATTATGTAGGTATCGATGTTATGTTATCGGTATGTCTAAAATTTTGTGTTTAATTAAGTTAATAGAAAATTATTGTTTCTTTTTTATACTTTCAAAATATATACTTATACAAGCTCATTAACTATTTAAATAAAATTGAGTCTCATGATTTTGAAACCATAGGGCCAATAAGGTAAAGGCTAAAATAAATTACAGTAAGAATTTGTCCTGTTATGATATATGGTGCTTCGACAGGTCGTGCTCCAACTCAGGTTAATAATATGACTACTCTTAACAGCGTTCAGAAAAGGAATTTATTGATTGGGTAAAATTGATTGCTTATAAATTTTTTTTTGTTTATAAATGGTATGGGGTATAGAATGGCGATAGATAGAACTAGTGCTAAAACTCCGCCTAATTTATTTGGAATTGATCGTAAAATAGCATAGGCGAACAAGAAGTATCATTCTGGTTGGATGTGAACTGGGGTTACCAGGGGATTGGCTGGTGTAAAGTTATCTGGATCTCCTAGTAGGTAAGGTGCTTGAAGGGATAAAATGATTAATGCTGCTATTATTACAATTATTCCTACTAGATCTTTTATGGTAAAATATGGGTGTAAGGGTAGTTTGTCAATATTTCTTTGACATCCAATAGGATTATTTGATCCTGTTTGATGAAGAAATAAAAGATGAATTATTACAAGGGCAGCTACAATAAATGGTAAGATAAAATGAAAAGCAAAAAAACGTGTTAGAGTTGCATTATCTACAGCAAATCCCCCTCAAATCCATTGGACAATAATATTTCCTAAATATGGGATTGCTGTAACTAGATTAGTAATTACTGTTGCTCCTCAAAAAGATATTTGCCCCCATGGAAGTACATACCCTAAAAATGCTGTTGCTATAACTATAAAGAAAATAGTTACTCCTGATATTCATGTTTCTTTGTAGTTATATGATCTATAATAAATACCTCGTCCAATATGAGTATATAGACAAATAAAAAAAAAGGATGCTCCATTAGCGTGAATAATACGAAGAAGTCATCCGTAATTTACATCTCGGGCAATATGTGCTACTCTATTAAAGGCTAAATCAATATTTGGACAGTAATGTATAGCTAGAAATAGTCCAGTTATAATTTGAATTATTAAACATATTCCTAATAGTCTCCCGAAATTTCATATAGATGAAATGTTTGATGGGGTTGGTAGATTGATAATAGAATCTCTAATGATCATGAAGAGGGGATTTTTTTTTATTAGTTTTATCATTACTTTTGCCGAATTGGTCCTTTGATAAATTCAGTTATTTTTACTACTATGATTAGGGTTAATAGTAAGTACCTTATTAAAGAAATAGGCAAGTGATTTATTGGTCTTCTAAAGATTTTAGAAAGTGATGTAGATGGTCTAGATCTAATAATTTCTTGTCTTTGAAGTATTATTTGGTTAAAATTATTTATTAGATCATAGTAGTTTAGGTTTATATAACAAAATAGGGTTAGTATAATTATTGAAAATATTATTAATATATTTATTTTGGGAAATTTGAATTTTTCATTGGAGGCGACTCTGGTTATATAGATGAAAGCTACTAGTATTCCTCCTACTATGATTAAAAATAAAATATATCCAAATCATGATCTTAAATATATGAGTCTAGATGATAAAGAAGTTGAAATTGTGAGTAGTAGTAAAATATATCCTTTGGAAAGCGGGGTTTTAAAAATTATTAATATAATGGATAAAATACAGTTTAAATATATTAGTCTAAATATATCAGAAAATAGTTTAATTGTAGAATATTAGTTTTGGAGATTAAAGATAGGAGGTTTTCTTTTTCTGATGTTTTAAAAGAATTGCTTATTTTTGGTTTACAAGACCAATATTTTAGATTAAATTATTAAAACAATGATAATGTTTCCAGAGTTTAGATCTTATTTTTTTATTATTCTTTTTCTTTCTGGGATATTTTCTTACGTTTTAAGGAACAAGCATTTTTTGCTTATATTGATTAGATTAGAGGCCTTAGTTTTATCTATTTATATATTAATATTTTTTTATTTTGAACAGTTTAGGGCAGAAAGATTTATAAATATAATTTATTTATCATTAAGAGTTTGTGAGGGAGCCCTTGGTTTGACTTTGTTGGTTGTTTTAATTCGTACTCATGGTACGGATATAGTTTTGATATTTGATAATTTGTGGTAGAGATGGATTTGATTTTTTCTCTTGGATTTTTAATTATTGTTTCTTTTTTTGTAGGGTTTTGGTTTTCTGTTTATTGAATAATTGTTTTGTCTTTTTTTTATTTTATTAAGATAGGTGTTTCTTATGAATTTTTAAGTTTATCTTGTGGCTTGGGAAGTGATATTTTATCTTTTACATTGATTGCTTTAAGATTTTGGGTTTGTTGATTAATACTTTTAGCTAGAGGTGAGATTAATAAGTTTAGGGTTTATAAAAATGGATTTGTTTTTACAGTTTTAGTTCTTTTGCTTAGGTTAATCATTACTTTTATGTCTATGAATATATTTATTTTTTATTTATTTTTTGAGATGAGTTTGATTCCTACTTTAATTTTAATTATTGGCTGAGGTAATCAACCTGAGCGTATTATAGCTGGTATATATTTATTGTTTTATACTTTATTAGTTTCTTTACCTATAATAATAGGATTGTTTTATCTTGATTTTCAAATTTTTACTTTGGAGATGTATTTTTTTTCTGGATTAGATAATTTGTTTTTATATTTTTGTATGAGGTTTGTATTTTTTGTGAAAATTCCTATGTTTTTAGTTCATTTATGACTTCCTAAGGCTCATGTAGAAGCTCCTATTTCTGGGTCGATAATTTTGGCCGGTATTATACTTAAATTAGGTGGGTATGGTCTTTTACGTTCTATAAAAATTATATCTTATTATGGTTTAAAGTTTAATTTATTTTTTATTATTATTTCAATGGTTGGTGCTGTGTTTATTTCATTAATGTGTGTGCGGCAGAGCGATATAAAAATATTGATTGCTTATTCATCCGTATCTCATATGGGGATAGTGTTAACTGGGATTTTAACTTATAATTTATGGGGTGCTTGAGGTTCTTTAGGCCTTATGTTGGCTCATGGATTAAGGTCTTCAGGGTTGTTTTGTGTAGCTAATTTACTTTATGAGCGCACTCATAGGCGAAGTTTATATATAAATAAGGGGATTATAAATATTATTCCTGGGGTTTCATTATGGTGGTTTCTTTTCTGTTCTTCTAATATATCTGCTCCACCATCTTTTAATCTTGTAGGGGAAATTATTTTAATTAATTCAATTAACCTATATAGAAAATGTTTCTTGATTTTTATGTTTTTCTTAGTTTTTTATAGTGGAGCGTATTCATTGTTTTTATATTCTTTTACTCAGCACGGTAAATTTTATTCTGGGATATTTTCTATTAGTCAGATTAATAGTCGAGAATTTTTACTTTTATTTATGCATTGAGTTCCTCTAAATTTGTTGTTTTTAAAGGGAGAGAATTTTTTATGTTGAATTTACTTATATAGTTTATAAAAATATCAATTTGTGGAATTGGAGAGATAAGGAATTATTGTAAGTAATTTTCTATTGTAGAGTGTTTTCTCGGATTTTATCATTTTTTTCTTTGGCATTTTTTTTTCTTAGGGTTTTTTTTACTTTTTTTGATACTAGCTTATTTTTTGAATTTAATTTATTTTTTTTATCCAAATCAAGGTTTGATATAGTTATTTATGTGGACTGAATATCATGTATTTTCGTAAGCTTTGTTTTATATATTTCTAGTTTGATTTTTAATTATAGAAAAGAATATATATCAGAGGAGTTATTTTTAAAGCGGTTTGTTTTTTTAATGGTTATGTTTGTTGTTTCTATAGTTATACTTATTATGAGAATAAATTTAGTGTCTATATTATTAGGTTGAGACGGGCTGGGTTTAGTGTCTTATGCTTTGGTTATTTATTATCAGAATGTTAAGTCTTTTAATGCTGGTATGTTAACTGCGTTATCAAATCGTATTGGAGACGCAGCTATTTTAATGGCTATTGCTTTAATATTTGATGGGGTTGGTAGGTCAAATTTTTTATTTTTTAATTTTCAGGACCCTATAATGGTTCTTGTTATAATCTTTTTAGTCTTGGCTTCTATTACTAAAAGAGCCCAAATTCCATTTTCATCTTGGTTACCGGCTGCTATGGCAGCTCCTACACCTGTTTCTTCTCTTGTTCATTCTTCTACACTGGTTACAGCTGGGGTTTATTTATTAATTCGTTTAAGGGATTTATTGAGAAGGAATACAATAAATATTTTACTTTATCTTTCTTTATTTACTATATTTATGGCTGGTCTATCTGCTAATTTTGAGTGGGATTTAAAAAAAATTATTGCTCTTTCTACTTTATCTCAGCTAGGTTTAATAGTAAGTGTTTTATGTTTAGGGGGTACAGGATTAGCATTTTTTCATCTTTTAACTCATGCTTTGTTTAAGGCTTTACTATTTATGTGTGCTGGCTCTATTATTCATAATGTAGGAGATGTTCAGGATATTCGCTCTATAGGGGGTTTGGCTAAAGTTTTACCTTTCACATGTATGTGTATAGGGGTGAGAAATTTTGCTTTATGTGGTGTGCCTTTTATGGCTGGATTTTATTCTAAGGATTTAATTGCTGAGTTTTTATCTATGAGAGTTTCAGGTTGGGTAATTTATACAATTTTTTATGTTTCTATTGGGCTTACAGCCTCTTATTCAATGCGTCTTTCTTATTATATTTTTTTTGGGGATTTTAATACATCTGTATTGAGAAGAATGGCAGAGAAGAACAATTCTTCTATAAATAAGAGTATGCTAGGTTTAATTTTTTTTGTTATTGCTATAGGAAGCCTTTTTTCCTGAGCTTTTTTGTATACACCTTATTTTACTTTTTTACCCCAAGGTTTAAAAATTATAACATGTTTGATAATTTTAACTGGAGTAATTCTAGGTCGAGAGATTTATAAGGTTGAATTTTTTTATAAATCTACTAAGCTATATAAGCTAAAAATGTTTATTTCTGGGATGTGAAATTTACCTGTTTTATCTACTTTAGGAATGGTTGTTATTTTTTTATTTTTAGGTAAAAAATTTCTCAAAGACTTTGATCTAGGTTGATTTGAATATTATGGTAAGACTGGATTAAATGATTTTTTAATTTGATTGTCGGTGAATTTCCAGATTTATAGATTTAGCAATTTAAAGATTTATCTTTTACTTTTTTTACTGTTTTTACTTTTAATTTTAATTATTATATATTTAAATAGCTTAAATCTAAAGCGTAGTATTGAAGATACTAAAATAGTGTGATACTTTTAAATATTTAAAGGGTGTAAGATCCCAATTTAACAGTGAAAGTGTTATGTTTTTATTAAACTAAATAAATGAGAGTTAAAAACAGAATTTCACTGCTTAAGAATAAAGTTAGAAGCTTTTTCTTGAATAACTTGACTCTTTAACTGGAGTTTTCTCATTAGTATCATTAACAGTGATATACCTCTACTTTGGTTTCAATTAATATAAATGGGGGTGGGCCAGTCACCTAAATTTTAGGTCGAAACTAAAAGCAATTTTTTTTGCTTCCCATTTTAAGATAAATAATGTTTATATTTTTTAAATGCAAATTAAATGTTTTATTTTAAACTATTATCCTAGTTTAATTTACTCAGTTAAGAGCTCCTTCCTTTCATTCATGAATTAGTCCATATAGGAGAATAATAAAAAATGATGAGATACAAATTAGAAATTTTTTACTTCTTAATTTTTTTGTTAGTAGAACTAGCGGTAGGAAAAGGGTTAATTCTACATCAAAAATTGCAAAAATAATGGCGATTAGGAAAAAGTGTAAAGAGAACGGTAATCGTGAGGAGTTTTTTGGATCAAATCCGCATTCAAATGGTCTTCTTTTTTCTCGGTCGTAGGTGGATTTTTTTGAAATCATGTTTAAAGCTGTGATTATAATAATGATAATGACTGAAATCATTATTGAAGATGTAATAATTATTTTCGTTATTTACACTATTTAATAGATTTTTTGATTGGAAGTCAAATATAATAAGCTTATATTATGAAAATAGTTATCTTCCTCATCAATAGATAGAGATATAAAGAAATAGTCAAACTACATCTACGAAATGTCAATATCACGCTGCTGCTTCAAATCCAAAGTGATGGGTTGATGAAAAGTGATTTTTATATATTCGGATTAGGCATACTAGTAAAAATGTTGACCCAATAATTACATGTAGTCCGTGTAATCCTGTTGTCATGAAAAATGTTGACCCATAAACTCTATCAGCGATAGAGAATGGTGCTTCAATATATTCAAATCCTTGTAATATTGAGAAATAAACTCCTAGCAGGACAGTCAATGTTAAACCTTGAATTGATTGATTAAAATTATTTTCTATAAGCCTGTGATGTGCTCAAGTAATAGTAAGCCCTGAGGTTAGTAGAATTAAAGTGTTTAATAGAGGGATTTCTAGAGGATTAAAAGGTTTAATTATTTTAGGTGGTCAGTTTAATCCTAGTTCAATGGTTGGGGACAACCTTGAATGGAAGAAGGCTCAAAAAAAAGCAAAAAAGAAGAAGATTTCTGAAACAATAAATAGGATTATTCCCCATTGTAATCCTTTTGCTACTTTTATGGTATGATTTCCTTGATGAGTTCTTTCTCGAGTAATGTCTCGTCATCATTGGAATGATGATACAATGGTTAGTATTAGACCTAGAATAAATAGATCTGGGTTGAATAGGTGGAATCATTTGATAATTCCTATTAGTATTGTAAATACTCTAAAAGAAGTGGTTAAAGGTCATGGGCTTTGGTTTACTAGGTGGAATGGGTGATTTTGATTCATTAGTTTACTTCTCTTGAGTATAGTGTTATTAGAATTGAAAATACATAGGCTTGAATGACAGCTACAGCAGATTCTAAAATTAGAAGAAGGATTTGGGCTGAAATTAATACTGATAGTATGGGGGTATTTAGAGAACTACCTGAGTTTCCTATTAATGTTAAAAGTAGGTGTCCAGCAATTATATTTGCTGTTAGTCGAATAGCCAAAGTACCAGGACGAATAATATTTCTTGTTGTTTCAATAATTACAAGGAAGGGCAGTAAAGCACTAGGGGCCCCTTGGGGCACTAGGTGTGCTAATATATGCTTTGTGTTGTTAATCCAACCAAAAATTATAAATCTTACTCACATAGGTAGTCTTAAAGATAAAGTGAAAGTTAAATGTCTTGATCTAGTGAAAATATAGGGGAATAATCCTATAAAATTGTTGATTATAATAAAAATGAATAGTCTTGTAAATATTAGGGTCATTCCTTTGTTATTTGGGGACTTAATTAGGATTTTAAATTCATTATGTATTGTTCTTATGAGATAAATTCACATATAATTTCATCGTGATGGGATTAGTCAGAATGTTGATGGTAGTAAAAATATTATTATTGTTCTTATTCAGTTTATTGATAATAGGGGAAAAGAAGAAGGGTCAAATGATGAAAATAGGTTTGTTATCATTTTCAAAAATTAATATTTTTTTTTATTTTAATTGTTTGTGTTTTGGGTAAGTATTTTACTATAAAGTAGTTTATTATACATGTTAATATAAATAGAATTGTAAAGTATATATATAATCTTATTCATCTGATTGGTGCTATTTGAGGAATAAAAAATTATCATATTTATGATAATTTTAGCTTGACAAGCTAATGTTATTTATTTAACTAAATTTTTCATTAGAAGTAAGAACTATTTTACTATAAAGTGGTTTAAGAGACCAGTGCTTGCTTTCAGCCATCTAATGTTAATTTTGTGATGAAATTCATTTTAAAAATGAATTAGGTCTAATTCTTTCAATTACGATAGGTATAAATCTGTGATTTGCTCCACAGATTTCTGAGCATTGACCAAATAGTAGACTTGTTCGGTTAATTATGAGGTTAGTTTGGTTTAGTCGTCCAGGAACTCTATCTATTTTTACTCCTAGGGATGGAATTGTTCATGAATGGATTACATCAGTGGATGTTGTTAAAATGCGGATTTGTGTATTGAAAGGGATTACTAATCGGTTATCTACATCAAGAAGGCGGAAGTTTATTTTGTTTTCATTATATGGTATTATATACGATTCAAATTCAATATTTTTGTAATCAGAATATTCGTATGATCAATATCATTGGTGTCCAATAGCCTTAATTGAGATTAAAGGATTTAGATTTTCATCTAGAATATATAGTAATCGAAGGGACGGTAGGGCAATGATAATTAAAATTATAGCTGGTAATACAGTTCAGATTATCTCAATTAGCTGTCCTTCAAGGAGAAGGCGGTTAATGAATTTATTAAATAATATGGAGATGAGTATTTGACCTACTAGAATAGTAATAATAATTAGGATAAGAAGGGTGTGATCATGGAAAAATATTAATTGTTCTATTAATGGTGATGATCTATCTTGTAGAAGGATGGTGTTTCATGTTGCTATTTCTAAAAAAAGAAAATCTTTATAGTTGGAGCTTAAATCCAATGCACTATTCTGCCATATTAGAACTATGAAGTAATGGCAGGTAATTCATTGTATCTATGTTCTGCTGGAGAAAATTTTTGTAATCATTCGATTGAGGTTGATATATTGAGAGATGTAATTCTTATTCGTTTTACTGAAAATCTTTCTCATAGGATGAAGATGAAAAATATGATTCTTACTAAGGAGATTAGCCTACCAATTGATGAAATAATATTTCATATAATATATGCATCTGGGTAATCTGAATACCGTCGTGGTATACCACTTAGTCCGAGAAAGTGTTGGGGAAAAAAGGTTAGATTTACTCCGATAAATATGGCAATAAATTGGATTTTTAAGTATTTGTTATTTAAAGTTAATCCTGTGAATAGAGGAAATCATTGAACTATTCCTGCTATAATGGCAAATACTGCCCCTATAGATAGGACGTAATGAAAGTGGGCTACTACATAATAAGTATCGTGTAGAATAATATCAAGAGAAGAGTTGGCTAATACAACTCCTGTTAGTCCTCCCATAGTGAATAAGAATAGGAATCCTAGTGCTCATAGTGATCTTGGACTTGGAGAGATTTGTGCTCCATGATAAGTTGCTATTCATCTAAAAATTTTAATTCCAGTTGGAACGGCGATAATTATGGTGGCTGATGTGAAGTAGGCTCGTGTATCTACATCTATTCCTACAGTGAACATATGATGTGCTCATACTAGAAACCCTAAAAGCCCAATGGCTCTTATTGCATAGATTATTCCTAATACTCCAAAAGCTTCTTTTTTACCTCTTTCTTGACTAATAATATGGGAGATTATTCCAAATCCAGGAAGAATTAAAATGTATACTTCTGGGTGTCCAAAAAATCAAAATAAGTGTTGATATAGGATTGGATCCCCTCCTCCTGCAGGGTCAAAAAATGAAGTGTTGATGTTTCGGTCTGTTAGTAATATAGTAATACCTCCCGCCAAAACTGGTAATGAAAGAAGAAGGAGAATAGCAGTAATTTTTACTGCTCATGTAAATAGGGATAGTTGTTCAGGCTTTATTCCTGAGGGGTGTATATTAATAATGGTTGAGATAAAGTTAATTGCTCCAAGAATTGATGATGCTCCTGATATATGAAGACTAAAAATTGCTAAGTCTACAGATGCTCCCTCATGGGCCAGATTAGCAGCTAATGGTGGGTATACTGTTCATCCTGTTCCTGCTCCTTTATCAATTATTCTTCTTATTAAAAGAAGTGATAAACTAGGTGGTAATAGTCAAAAACTTATATTGTTTAGGCGAGGGAAAGCTATATCAGGGGCTCCTAGTATTAAAGGTACCAGCCAATTTCCAAATCCTCCAATTAGAATCGGTATAACTATGAAAAAGATTATAATAAAAGCATGAGCTGTTACAATAGTATTAAAGATTTGATCATCTCTAATTAGACTTCCTGGAGTTCCTAACTCTGTTCGAATTAATACTCTTAGAGATGTTCCTACTATTCCGGCCCATGCTCCGAAGATAAAGTATAATGTTCCAATATCTTTGTGGTTAGTGGAGTATAATCATTTATTCGGTAAAATGGCTGAGGTGTAGGCGGTAGATTGTAAATTTACTAACAAGGTTTTCTTTTTTATCAATTGTATAGTCAATAATGATACTGAATTGCAAATTTGGAGGAGAAAATATTTTCTACAATTTAAGAATTAGAAATGCTTCTTTATTTGACTTTGAAGGTCAATAGTTTTAATAACTTAAATTCTTATAAGATAAGAAGGGATGTTGAGATCCATACTGGTATTGCAGTTAGTGTAATTATTCTTATCAATAATTTATTGTTAAACTTTTTAATAAATGGATTTCTTGAGTAAAGTGTTAGTCTTGAGAATGATATACGTAGATAAAAAAATAGGGTGATTAGTGTGAAAGAAATTAATAAAGTTCTTAGAAAGAAAAAAGATCTATTTCTTAGTTGGTTAATAGTAATTCATTTTGGTAAAAATCCTAGGAATGGAGGTAGCCCCCCTAGAGAAAAAAAATTTAATATAAAAATGGTTTTATTTGTTCTGTGTTTAATATTATTTATTTGTGGTAAAGTATAAATTTTTCATGATTTAAGTGTATTAATAATTACTAAATTTATAATGGAATAAGTAAAAAAATAAATAAGTCAAGTTGATATAGAGCATAACATTGATGAAAGCATTCATCTTATGTGGTTAATTGAAGAATAAGCTAAAATTTTACGTAAACATATTTGATTTAGTCCTAATAATCTTCCTACGATTCTTGATGATAGGATAAAAAGAATTATTAGTCTAGGTATTATTTTTATATATGATAGTAGGATTATAGGGGCGATTTTTTGAATAGTTAGTAAGATTAAGTTAGAGTCTCAAGAGATTCCTCTTGCTACTTCTGGGAATCAGAAATGTAGGGGCCTAGCCCCTATTTTTATAAAAATTGATATTCTTATTATAGAAGATGAAAAATTATTTAAAGTATAATTAAATCTTTTTGAATTAGAATATATAATGATCGAAAATAGGAGAATAAATGAGGCTATAGCCTGGGTTATGAAGTATTTTGAAATACTTTCTGATGAGTATTTATTGTTAGGCCTTTTTATTAGTGTGATAAATCTTAATATGTTAATTTCTAGTCCAATTCACGCACATATCCAAGATATTGATGAGATGGATATTAATGTTCCTAAAACTAAAACTGTAAAAAAGATGAGTTTGAATAGTTCAATTATTAAAAAGAAAAGGTTAGTCTTTATAAATGAGGTATGAACCCACTAGCTTAATTTTAGCTTATCTTTTTATGTTTTATTATAATATGTATAAAAGTTTTTGATACTTTAGGAGATAGTTTAAGTCTATTAAACATAATACTGTACTAATATAAATTATATTGTACTAATATAAATTATATTGTACTAATATAAATTATACTGAACTTGATCAATTTGGTATTCAAAGCGGAGGGCAACCTTGAAACTGGATCAATTTGGTATTCAAAGCGGGGGACAACCTTGAAACTAGATCAATTTGGTATTCAAAGCGGAGGACAACCTTGAAACTGGATCAATTTGGTATTCAAAGCGGGGGGCAACCTTGAAACTAGATCAATTTGGTATTAATAGAGGTAATAGCTTACATTGTTTATCCTATCAAGATAATCCTTTAGTCAGGCACTCTATTTTGAGTAGATAAAAATGTTTAATATATAGAACTTTAATATAACATTTAAAAAATTAATATTTATTAAGTATTTTTTATATAAAATTTTAATATGAAATTGGCTTTCAAATTTTAAAAATTTACTTTATAATGAAAATTGCTTGTACCAAAAATACAGGTTAAAAATTTTGCCATATAAAGAAAAATCTAAAACATTTTCGAATTTTTATTTTTTTGTCGGGACGCATTTTTTAAAAATTGCATTTTTTTAAAGTTGATTTTTTTTGAATATAAAATTTCATTATAAAAAAAATTTTTTTTTTTAAAAAAAAAAAATTGCAATTTGAAAAAGTAGATTTTTGGAGGTAAGGAAATTTTATTTGAAAATTTTTGGCCAAAAAAAATTTTGCAAATTTTGCAAATTTTAAAAATTTTAAAAATTTTCTTTTTGGAGGTAAGGAAATCCTAGCCAAAAAAGTACTAAAAAAGATTATTTTCAAAATTTTGTCTTTTATTAAAAACTTATTGGTTTACAGAATATATAAGCTTTACTATACATAGTAGATCATTTATTCGTATAAAGAAAA